TATTGAATAACAATCACCTAATCTTTCGAATCCTTGTTTCGGAGTCGATAAATTATACGTCCTCTAGTTGAATCATAACGACTTACTTCAATTTTGACTTTATCTCCTGGCAGTATCCGTATAAAACTACGTCGGATCTTTCCTGAAACATAACCTATAATCAGATCTTCATTATCTAACCGAACCCGGAACATGCCATTGGGGAGCGATTCGGTAATTAAACCTTCATGAATCCATTTTTGTTCTTTCATTCCAGGTAAGGCCCCCGTGAAATATCAACTAATGGAGCCGAAACGATCTTAGACAACTCATCCTCTTTTTTTTTTTTATAAATAGGAAGAGGTTTTGGAGCCCATTTGGCTATTAAAATGATTACCATATATAACACAAAATTTCTCCGCCGATTCCTTCTAGTCGAGCCTCCCGGTCTGTCATTATACCTCGAGAAGTAGAAAGAATTACAATCCCCATTCCACCTAAAATTCTAGGAATTCGTTGAGAGTTAGAATAGATTCGTAGACCGGGTCGACTGATCCGTTTTAAATTTAAAAAATTTCTATAGGGTCTTTGCCTATTCCTTCTATGCCGCAGAGTTAAAGTCAAAAAATATTTGTTTTTTTCTCGATGTTTTCTGACGTTTTCGATAAAACCTTCTCTGAAAAGTATTTTCACAATATTTTCGGTAATATTAGTAGATGCTATGCGAACAACTCTTTTTCTATCCATATCAGCATTTCGTATAGAGGTTATTATCTCAGCAATAGTGTCTCTACCCATGATGAACTAAAATGATTGGTGCCTCAAAATTGGATATAATCAACATGTTTTTCTTTTTTTTATTGGTTTATGAATATGAATTTTTCGAGGTATATGCGTGAGACACAATCTACGAATTAATCTAGTTCTTAATCTATTTTTTCAAATACCTCAAAGATATCACGATCTCGTTTTTTTTATAATACCTCGGGAGCTAATGAAACTATTTTAGTAAAATTTAATTGTCTCAATTCCCGGGGGATTGCACCAAAAATTCGAGTTCCTTTTGGATTTCCTTCTTGATCAATTACAACAGCAGCATTGTCATCATATCGTATTATCATACCGCTGTCACGTTTAAGTTCTTTACAGGTACGAACAATTACAGCTCTGACTACTTCTGATTTTTCTAGAGGCATGTTTGGTACTGCTTCTTTGATCACAGCAACAATAACGTCACCGATATGAGCATATCGACGATTACTAGCTCCTATGATTCGAATACACATCAATTCTCGAGCCCCGCTGTTATCCGCTACATTTAAATGGGTCTGAGGTTGAATCATATCAATTTTTTAGTCTATTCTTCCAATGCAAAGGATGAAGAAAATAAAAGAAATATTTTTTAGCCAAAAAAAGAAACCTGCGCTTTTGTTTCATCCCTAAGACTCATTTCTGTTGGTTCTACATTTTTATCCCGAAAAAATAAATTGAGTTCGTATAGGCATTTTAGATGCTGCTATTAAAATAGCCCTTCTAGCTATATTTTCGGTTACTCCACCCATTTCGTATAGTATTCGCCCCGGTTTAACAACAGCTACCCAATATTCAGGGGATCCTTTCCCCGAACCCATACGTGTTTCAGCCGGTCTTACTGTAACGGGTTTGTCTGGAAATATACGGACCCAAATTTTTCCACCACGGCGTGCATTTCGCGTCATTGCTCGTCGACCTGCTTCGATTTGTCTAGATGTGATCCAAGCAGGTTCAAGTGCCTGAAGAGCATATTTACCGAAACAAATATGATTACCTCGATAAGATATTCCCTTCATTCTTCCTCTATGTTGTTTACGGAATCTAGTTCTTTTGGGGTTATAGTTGATGGTTGTTTCGTAATTCCATCTCTACTACAAAACTGGACATGAGAGTTTCTTCTCATCCAGCTCCTCGCGAATAAAAGGATTCAAAATGAAATTTAAATGAATTTGAATAGATATTAGAACAATTTTATAAAAAATTTTATAAATAATAGTTATTCTAATAAATCTTTATTTTCTTTTGTCCGTTCTCCAAGTTTACCAATAAAAAAAAAAGAAAGTTTTCGCAGGCGAATATTTACTCTTGCAATCTCTATTTGAGTCGTATCGCTTCTTCCTGACTTCTCAGAATAGAGGAATTGATTTCCGGTTCATTTCGCCATCCTGACTAGTGAATTAATAAGATTCATTTGTTCAAAATAATCTTTTGTATTCACAGGTTTCATCGTTCCCACCGCTTCGTATTTAATGGTTAGGTCAGAATTCTACAACGGAGCTTATAATCAATTTATTCTTGAGTCAACTTTCTTAGTCTTTATTGGCTCGAAGCTCTTGATGTTCTTCTTCTATTCTATAAATAAGAAGGATTCATTGAATATTTCAATTATGGCTGAATCAACTTAGTATTGATGCTTTATTACATTGTCTTTTATGAGATGACTCGTAGACCTTACATATTGGAATTTTATATCATTGATATTATTTTT